GAAGACCCTGCGTTATATCACTAGATCTGGATTTTTCATATATAAATGTAACTAATGTATCTCCTTTGGAAAGTATTTTTCCATAATGGCCATGAACAGTTGCTCCTGGAGTAGCCAAATAAGGCTTAGCAGATCTTATTACTACATAGTCAACGTGAACCATTATAACTTGACCCGATTTTAGGTGTGGTCCTTTTTTGCTCATACATACATTTTCACAAATAAACTGTCCCAGGCTAATTATTGTGAATGTTTCTTCACAATAATTATGATGATAATTAGGATGGAAAAAATACCAATTCAAATTGAATGGATTCAAAACCCAGTTGCTGCATGGATCGGGATTAACAATTTTCCTATTTTCATCCATTAGATAATATTTAAGTACATGAAAAGTCTGTTTAAAATTGTCGAGTTTCAAATATTTAGTTACCGAGATCTGATTATGAGTTATTAAATGGTAAAATGAATAAAAACTTGAAATTTGAAGGGCTGTTCCTAAAGGGCCCAACGAATTCCTAATTGGAATTGTAGAATCTCCTTTAATTGATTCTTTTATTACATTGTGATATTTTACATTCTTGAATGGATCCATTCTAAAACAATTAGATGATGACAAAATTATCAAAGATTGACATTCCTTATTTCTATTCAACAACGTGTTAATAGTTCCTTGATTTTTTTTAAGTAATTGTTGAATCCTTGCCTTAGAATAAATGGAATTAAATGAATTAATATTGGTACGATCTGACCCATTAACAGAGATCAATCCTGAACCCGATGGATCATTCCTTTTTCTGCTGATATATGAAATATGGGATTTCACTAAGTCGATTCTTAGAAAATCACGAATTAGACCTTTTGTACTTACTTCAACAAAAGAAGCGTGGGCCTCTTCGGTAGAAGAACTTTTTTTATATTGGTTCCAATTCAACACTAAACAAGTACGAACTAATTGAATACTTGTGTCAGAAATTACCTGAATTGGTTTACCATTTCCATAAAAAATGTAATTTACAAATCGAAGTTTCAGATTATCCTTTTCCTGTAATAGATCCTGGGAGAAAAGTTTTTCGAAATTTATACCGTCCGCTATTTTATATATGATTACTGGTCGAACCAAAACAAAATACTTTTTCTTGGTAAGTGTGATTCGTTGGACATAGATCCAATTTTTCACCTTTTTGGATTCCTTAGAATTTTTTTTTACCGTTCCTGGCGGTATCAAGATATCACTGTCTCGGGATATCTTATCTGTCTCTCCCGGAAAATGGATATCTCCAGAAAAGATTTTTAGTTCAATTTTTTTTTTTTTTTTCTCCACTCGGACCAATCCGCCCACTCGACACCTTGTATTTAAGGTGATTTGTGTATCTACTCCAATGATACTATTGTTCCGTACCATTAGGGAAGAAGATTTTGGTAAAATATACACTTCCTCGGGAATGAAAAAAAAGCGATCTACTTTTTTTTTGACAATGGAATGAACCCCTATAGCTCCAGTAATTCCTGAACTCTTTCTTCGGTATTGGGGATCGTCAAAATAAGCAAAAATACTTTTTCTATGGAAAATACCGTTTATAGGTATTTCAATCGAGATACCGGAGTGAGGCATTAGTTCTTTCTCTCGTTCTTGAATCGATTGGAATGGGATGATGAATCTATTTCTTCGCCTCTTTGCCAATAAATAAAAATTCTCGTGAAGAATAACAGGATATAGGAGATTATAATAGCCAGTACATATGATTCGATCAAGTTCTGAATCATCAGGAATCCCACTTTCTTTTTTACTTTCTTTTTTAACCGAAAGATCTGAACTAAAAAATTTGTGTTTAGCTTGATCAATATTTACTGAAGGACTATAACTATATCTTCTTTCACCAGAAAGAGAATGAGCGTTCAGTTGATCTTGATCCTTGTGTAGTAAAAAGGGAACTATGCTGGATCTGCACGAACTCCCTGATAAGATCCATAAATGGCTTGTTTTTGGTAAGAGATGGACATTACTATATCTAAATTCGGGTGCATGGTATACATCGGTACTCCAATGCATTTCTCCTTCTGAGTCGGAATAAATATGTTTTCGAACCCTATCTTTAAAATTCCAATATGTTCCTGCGCGAATTTCAGCAATCACTTGTTCTGATTCTACATATTGATCATTTTGAACTAAAAGAAAACTTTTTTGTGGAATAGTCACGTTATGTATGATATCTTGGCCCTCAAAAGTTACATATAAGTCTATATAACATAGAAAAGCAGGATGCCCATGACGTGTACGTGTGGGATGAACCAAATCCTCATTAAATTTGATTTTTCCATTAAAGGGGGCGCGTACATGTTCTGCAGTACCCCCGGTGAATACTCCACCGGTATGAAACGTTCTTAATGTTAGTTGAGTGCCCGGCTCTCCAATGGATTGACCCGCAATAATGCCTACGGCTTCTCCCAATTCTACCAGGTCGCCCTGAGTAGAACTCCGACCATAACATAATCGACAGATCCAAGACGTACTCCTACAGGTAAAAGGATTTCGAATAAATATTGGTTGTGTTCGAAAGGCTATGAATCGACTGACAAGTCCAATCCCAATATCTTGATTTCGAATGGCAATGCATCGTGGACCTATATATATATTGTCTGCTAATACACGACCAATTAATGTTTGGATAAAACTTCTTTCCGGCATCATCCCATTTCGCGGACTCACAGCGATCCCTCGGGTGGTGCCACAATCCGTTCTACGTACAACAATGTGTTGAACTACTTCAACAAGTCTGCGTGTAAGATATCCAGCATCTGATGTTCGTACAGCAGTATCCACAACTCCCTTTCGGGCTCCATAGCAAGAAATTATATATTCTGTTAAAGACAGTCCTTGGCCTAAATTGCTTTGAATGGGTAAATCAACCATTTGTCCTTGTGGATCCGACATTAATCCTCTCATACCTAATAATTGGTGTACTTGAGATTCACTTCCCCTAGCCCCCGAAAAAGACATTATATGGACTGGATTAAAGGGTTCCGTCATCCTAAAATTAGGATTCATTTCTTGTCGCAAATATTGACTTGTAGCATACCATATCTCAATGGATTGGCGTAATTTTTCTACCGCGTGTACATTTCCATAATGATGGTGTTTTTCCAAAATCCAATTTTGTTGTTCAGCATCTTGGACTAGCCATTCCCTAGAAGGTAGTCTTAAAAGATCATCAATTCCTAATGAAATGGATGTAGCAGTGGCTTGTTGGAAACCCAAAGTCTTTACTTGATCCAGGATGTGTGATGTATATGCCATTCCGAATTGATCGATTAATCTGCTAATAAGTCGTTTAATGGCAGTTCCATCTATCACTTTATTGTGAAAGGCCAGGTTGGCCCGCTCGTCCATAAGTACCTCCATATTCCGTTGAGTAGGGTTCGACAGTGGATTTAAGTCAATGATTGGAAAACTTCCTTTTCTCGATCTTTATTCGCATATAAATTAGGGGTTGAACTGAAGAGATCTGAATTCACGCCGGTGTTATAGAATTACTTAGCTTAGATCCCTATGATTAGATTAGGTATCCTCTGAGCGGGCTTGGCAAAATCCTTTTATAGCTTCTTCGATTTTTTGATAAAGATAAATATGACCAACAGTGGTTCGAATGTATATACAAAGAATCTCTTTTTTTAGACTTTTTACTATTAGATAGTGTCCATAAATCTCATGATAGGTACCCAAAGATTCATAATGAACTTCGATAGGAATTTCTCTTGAAGCAATAACGCGTTGATCTAGTTGCCAACGGAGCCACAAAGGACTATCTAAATTGATTCTTTTCTGCTGATAAGCTCCAATTGCATCATAGGAATTACAAAAAAAGGGTTCTTTCGGATACTTATCCTTATTATCGTCAATTCTTTCATTTTGAAAATTTTTTCGATTACATGGATTATACCTATTTGCATAAATACCTCGACGATTCCCGCTTGTTAATACATAGAGCCCAATAAGCATATCTTGAGTTGGTACGGAAATAGGATCCCCCATAGCTGGAGACAAGAGATTTATATGAGAGAACATAAGTAAACGGGCTTCCGCCTGAGCCTCCACTGATAAAGGTACATGAACAGCCATTTGATCCCCATCAAAATCTGCATTGAATCCTTTACAAACTAATGGATGTAAACAAATAGCACGTCCTTCCACTAAAATTGGTTGGAATGCCTGTATGCCTAATCTATGCAGAGTAGGCGCTCTATTCAGCAATACAGGATGCCCCCGCATAACTTCCTGAAGTATTTCCCATACAATTGATTCCTTTTCCCGTTCCATGATTTTGCTCTTAGCAACGTTTATGTTCAAAGCAGGATGTTGTCTAATTAAACTACGAATTAAAAATGTCTGGAAAAGCTCTATTGCTATTTCGCGAGGCAATCCACATTGATGTAATGAAAGTTTGGGGCCTACGACAATGACAGAACGACCCGAATAATCAACCCGTTTGCCAAGCACAGTCTCGCGAAATCTTCCCTCTTTGCCTTCAATAATATCTGAAAACGACTTGTAAACCTTATTATGACCGTCCCTCTGCGGTTGTCCGCCGATTCCATTATCAAGAAGTGTATCTACGGCTTCTTGTACCAATTTCTGCTGACACATTACTAATTCCTCGGGTATATAACTACTTCTTTTTAATAGACGAATAAGAGTCTTATTCCGAAGGATAACTCTTTTATAGAGTTCATTAATATCCGAACTCATTAGGTTATCCCGATCTATTTGAATGATCGGTCTCAACTCGGGAGGAAGGACTGGTAATAGACATAAAACCATCCATTCTGGTTCTATATTTGTTCGAATAAAATGCTTAGCTAATTCCACGCGCCTAAGCAAAAAATCCTTTCTTCTTCCAACTGTTCGATCTTTCCAATTATTCCCCCTAGTGGGCCCCTCTTCTTCTAATTCTTCTTCTTCTAATTCTTTCCATTCTATCAACGAATAATCTATAATAATTCGCAAATCCAGATCGGCTAATTGTTCTCGGATAGCACCGGCTCCTGTAGAAATTTCTCGATTTCGAAATGTATCGAAGCATTGGGTAGTAAAAAAACGTGGAATACTGTATGTCCAGGATTGAATTTCATATTCGAATGAACCTCGTAATCGTAAGAAAGTAGGGGTTTTGGTTATGGGCCTAGCAAAAGAAAAATTGGGATAGGGTCCTATAGGATTTCCCCCCCTCAAAACCGGACGTGAAGGTTTCCTCTCATCCGGCTCAAGTAGTTGCACCAAATAAAAGAAAAGGGTTCCCGCTTTAAAAAAAAGTCGATAAAACCCCAAAAGAGCTACTCCTTACTCAATACTCAAGTTCTCAATGAAGACAAAGCAACATTTCATTGATTCATTCTTCTTTTCCGTTTTTTTATGAATTCTTTTCTCACAATTACGACCTAACTGAAATGTGAAATTCTTGAGTAGTCTACTTCCCTTCGAATGATGAATTCCAAGGTGCTGGGAATTCATAAGATAAGGGGTTTACTTGTCTATGTCTCCTTCCATTCGATCTTTTAGGTCCCGAACTCGCCTCGACGGTTATGCCACGAAGCTATTAAAGCCTATATGCGATGTATAGACTCCTACAACCATGACATAAGCAAAAGAAAGAATTATGTTTTCACGAGGTACAACTCGAAATTCCTATTAATTTCTTACTAAATCGACCATAGACCAATTCCACTTTTATTGGGGAGTTTTGAATACACCCCACAATTCTGAGCTTCATGTTACTCCTCCCAAGAGACATGTCAGACCCGGGGCATCCTAATTCAATTAAATGGGATGACAGTTTTTCATTCCAAAACTGTAAAATAAGAATTTCGATCAAATCACACATCGCAATATACTAGGCCTTCTAATTCTTTAAGAGGTTTATCCAAAAGATTTGCGATATAACTTGGAAGACGTTTCAAATACCACACATGAGTTACTGGACATGCCAGTTTGATGTAGCCCATTTGATATCTTCGTATCCGAGAATTAACAAATTCAACTCCGCATTGTTCACAAAATTTTGGGTCTTCTTTTTCATCTCCAATTACTCGATAATTTTCACAAAAATTTCCACAAGCACAAAATCCGCTTTTTATAGGCCCAAAAATTCTTTCACAAAACAATCCATCTTTTTCAGGTTTATTGGTTTTGTAATGAAAAGTAAGGGGTTTTTTTACCTCTCCAACAATCTCTCCATTAGGTAGTATTTTGTTGGCCCAAGCACTTATTTGTTGAGGCGAAACTAATCCAATTCGGAGTTGTTGATGTTTATATCGATCGATCATAGAAGAAAAATCCTTAATTAATTTATTCCGATTAAGCTTCCTTCCTATTAATCTGGAAGTTTTTCTCAGATACAAGGAAATGATTCAGTTCCAGAGCCAAAGATCGTAGTTCTCGAATGAGCAATCGAAAAGATTCTGGAGCATCTTCCGGTTTAGGTATTGTTCCTCCAAAGATCGTAGTAACAGGTACTTTTTGGCGAACTCTAATATGATCAGATTTATAAGTAAGCATCTCTTGTAGAATATGAGAAACACCAAATCCCTCTAGAGCCCAAACCTCCATTTCTCCTACCCGTTGTCCCCCCCCCTTAGCCCTTCCTCTAACGGGTTGTTGTGTAAGAAGTGCATAATGCCCACCACTGGAACGGGCATGTATTTTATCATCAACTTGATGAATTAATTTCAGGATATAAGGCTTTCCTATTAGAACAGGCTGTTCAAAAGGATCTCCCGTCCTTCCATCAAATATTATACTTTTGCCCGGATACTCGGGTTCAAATACCCACGGATTTGCTGTTTGCTTACTGGCTTCATATAATTCAGAAAACACTAGTTTTCTCGAGGCATCTTGTTCATATCTCTCATCAAAAGGTGCTATTCGATAATGTCTATTTAGCAGACTCCCCGCAAAACCGAGTGAACATTCAAATATCTGTCCTACATTCATTCGTGAAGGTACTCCTAATGGGTTGAAGACCATATCAACAGGTCTTCCATCTTGCAAATAAGGCATATCCTGTCTAGGCAAAATTTTTGAAACGATGCCTTTATTTCCATGTCTTCCAGCTACTTTATCGCCTACTTTGATTTCACGTTTCTGTAAAATATATACACAAATCCTTTCTTGATTATAACCGGAACCCCCCCTTTTCGGGTTCTGGATCCATCTCACATCAATAACTCGACCCCTACCACCGATAGGTAGTTTTAGACAAGTTTCCTTTGATGAAGTGGATACCTCCGGAATGCCAAATATGGCTTTTAATAATCTATCTTCCGGGGATTCTTTCGCCATTTGAGGCGTTAATTTACCTACTAAAACATCGCCCGCCTCTACCCAAGATCCCAGCATCACAATTCCATTTTTGTCTAAATTTCGGAGTAAATGGGGGTTTAGACGCGGTATTTTTTTAGTGATCCTTTCAGGACCTTCGCTTGTCACATCAGTCTGAATTTCATATTTCCGTATGTGAAAAGAAGCATAAATATCTTCATATACCAAACGTTCGCTAATGAGTACCGCATCTTCAAAATTGTAACCTTCCCATGGCATATAAGCTACTAATATGTTTTTGCCCAAGGCGAGTTCACCACCGACTGTAGCGGCACCGTCCGCTAAAATTTGTCCTTTTTTAATGTATTTACCTCGCTGAACCTGGTTTTTTTGATACATACAAGTATTTTTGTTGGAACGTTGATACATAACTAATGGAATGCTTAGAATATTCCCATTGACCGATAAAACGATCTTGTCAATATCGGTAGAAATTATCTTTCCCTCGCGTTCGGCTATAGCGGTAACCCCTGAATCTAGAGCCACTTGGCGTTCCAATCCAGTTCCAACAATGCATTTCTCGGGCCGATAAAGCGGAACTGCTTGACGTTGCATATTAGAACTCATTAAAGCCCGATTCGCATCATTATGTTCGATAAAAGGAATGAGGGAAGCTCCAATAGAAAAATATTGGAAGGGAAAAATACTTCGAAGATGAATCTGTTCCCATGCAATAGTCAGTAATTCTTGACAGTATCGAGCTGGAACGCCATGTTCTTCCTGAACACCTCGATTCAGCGCCAAAGAATTTCCTGCCGCTACCATATAGTATTCATCCATATTTGGTGATAAATAAAGCATCCGTACTTTTTTTGATCCATCAGAGATGTCATAAAAAGGGCTTTCTAAAGACTCCCAATGACCAATCTTGGCATGAATTGCTAAGGATCCAATAAGTCCAACATTGATTCCTTCAGACGTGTCAATTGGACAAATGCGCCCATAGTAACTAGGATGAATATCTCGTACTCGAAAACTAGCAGTTCGCCCCGTCAATCCTCCAGGGCCCAGATAACTAGATCTTCTCCCAAGAAATATTTGTGTCAATGGATTAGTTTGATCCAAAAATTGCGATAATGGGTGTGATCCGAAAAAAGATTCATAAGTGGTTGTTAATGGAGTTGACAAATTTTGGGGGATTGGTATCAATTTATGCCTAATTGGTCCACATATAGTTTCTCTAACCACATTTTCTAAATGAATCAGAGCCAATCCTAATTGATCTTGTAAGAGATCCGCTACAGAACGAATACGTTTATTTTTTAAATGATTCATATCGTCAAGTGTACCCATTCCAAATTTCATTTCAATCAAATGATCCGCAGCTGCCAAGATATCTCGTGGTAACAAAAATGTATTGTTATGAGGTATATCAAGATTCAGTCTTCGGTTCATATTTAGTCGACCAATCCTTCCTAATTCACATCTTTGTTGAAAGAATTTCTTTTGTAATTCCTCACATAAGGATTCAGAAAATCCTAGATCTCCGCCTACACAAGTAAATTGTTTATAAAACTCCAAAATGGCATTTTCCTTTGACCCAATTTTATCTTTCTCCTTATCATTTAGGAAAGACAAGAGAATCTCGGGATAGCACACATTCGCTATAATTTCTCTTAGATTCGAACCCATAGCTGATAATAGAACTAGAATAGATATTTTCTGTTTCCTACTCACACGAGCCCATATCCTTGCTTTTCTATCAATCTCTAATTCTACTCTCCCCCCCCAATCTGATATTATGGTGCCGGTATAGACCAAAAATCCCTTATGGTCCAATTCTGACCGGTAATAGATACCGGGGCTTTGCAATATTTGATTGATCACAATTCTGTATATTCCATTTACTATAAAAGTTCCCAGGGAATTCATTAGAGGAATCTTTCCAATAAAAATTTTTTGTTCTTGCATATACCTGCTGTTTTTACGAATTAATCCCGCGGATATATATAATGCAGAAGAATATGTGAGTGATTCATATACAGCATCTCGTTCTTTTATCAACGGTTCCACTAATTGATAGGTTTCCACAAATAATTGAAATTCAATTTCTTGATCTGTATCTTCGATTTTTGGAAACTTAGAAAGCTCTTCTGTTAAGCCCTGATCAATGAACCTAGAAAATCCTTCAAATTGTATCTGATTAAGTCCAGGTATTATGGACATTCCTGGATTTCCATCCCAAAGCATTTTCAATTTCCCATTTATTAAAAAAAATACCATTATTGGATCGTTCTTCATCTAATTCTATGGATCGATCTAGCAATGATGGAATTTCTATTTTGTTTACTGAATCACATAAAATTGTATATAACTCCATATACGGATATTGAATGTATAAAATACGTATGAATGGAGGAAGAAAGATAATTTTAGACTCAAATTTGAAATTTACAACTGGAAAGGAATTTTAAAATTTTACTTAACTTAGACTCATGGAGTTTTGTATAGAATAAATAGCAAAACAAAAAGTTATTCAATTTCTACCATTATTATGTTATGATATTACATATTCCAATACGATTGGATACCAGTAAAATAAAAGGATTCGGGATTTGATCTGTTCGGTTCGATGAGATAAATACCCAATAATCAGAAACAATATAAAGTTTTTTTTAGCACTTAGTTTTTTTCGTGTATTTCATTGTTCAGTTAAAAAAAAAGATTGACATAGAAGAACTATCTATTTTTTTTTATAGAGTTTATATAATACGATTTAACTGCATAAGCATAAGAAGGCTTTTTTATTAAACATATGTGGATATAACTATAGTTGTCTATATACGATACGTCTCTTTTTTTATTGCAGTTCTATTCTGGACAGCGCATGCCGTGCTATATCAAAATTTCTATTTTCTATTCAATGAAATCAATGAAAAATTGAATAGAAAAGATCCTCTAGAAATCATAGATGCATAAAATATCCGATTAGATATCTGTGTAAGAATTTATCTTATGGGGTTTACATATACTCATAATTGTTGTTATAATTGAAATTGAGAAGGATTTTTTGATTTTTTTTTCGGAAATGGATTAATTCAAGATGCAAGTACAAAATAAAATAAAGGGGTAATATTTTCATCTATTGTGTATCGCCCTGGCGGCATGGCCGAGTGGTAAGGCGTGGGACTGCAAATCCCCTTTCCCCAGTTCAAATCCGGGTGTCGCCTGATCAACAAAAGACGCGGAGGAAAAAAAAGACTCTTGATATTTTCAAGGGTGTTGCCGCGTCTTTTGTTTGTGCTTAATGTTTCCCGATTAGACTAGCAATCATATAAGAACTTCTTAGAATTAATTGGATTTTTTGGATTGTTTCATCAATGGTATTGGACAGAATCTTTTTTTTGACTCTAGGTCAGCGATTCCACTATTATTATATTAGTGAACAATAATGGAAAAATTCCTTCATATTCATAGAGATAGGGGACATAATACACATGGATATAGTAAGTCTCGCTTGGGCTACTTTAATGGTAGTCTTTACATTTTCCCTTTCGCTCGTAGTATGGGGAAGAAGTGGACTCTAGGGGTATTACTAATTGAGTTTAGAAATGAAACTGTATCAACTGCTTTATAGATCGTTCTTCGACGACTTTTAAATTTCACTATTTAAATTGAATTAATAATTTGGAATGCTACAAAAAATATTTCTTGATTTTCTTTTATTAATATAATATATGCCCGGACTATTATTTTTTTCCCTTTCATTAATTTATTCTTTCGGTATCGGTAGATGCCAAGATTCATTTGGAATCAACACAAATCAAATAGATGAAGAAAAGAAATAGAATTGGGATGTTATGTACATTACATATAGATAATTGATATCTAGATATATGAATATGAAGATGATATTCTAGAGTGATCCATATTAAGCCTATATCTACAACTTTAGACACTAGAATAGCAAAAATAGATAGTATGGTAGAAAGATATATATATCTTTCTATCATACTATCGGATGTCATAGAATACTGCTGATTCTAGCCCGCCCGTTTCATCTAAGACGCGAAATTAGAATCCTTTTTATTTTATTTAGTCAATCGTTTTGACTAACAGTTTTTACGTATATTATAAGTAAAAAAGCAGTAGGAACTAGAATGAAAAGTGCAGTAGCAATAAATGCGAGAATATTTACTTCCATAATCTCATCGTTTTGTTTTTCTTTACTTCGCAATAACTCGGGATTTAATCCCATAGAGATGATAAATCTTTCGCGTCTAAATTCAATGAGATGAATTCCATCTCGATGATATCGAATCAGATCAATATCATGAATAACAATATCTAAGCTATCAAATCGATTCATCGTCGAGAATTGAATAGTATAACATAGAAAGATCGCTTATCCATAGCGAATCCAAAAAAAATGGATTTCTGATCCAATCAATTTATTTTTCATTCTTTCTTTTCGATAAAACTATCGCCTTCCTTTTAAAATCGTTTGACGAAGTATCATCTAATCGCCTTTACATTTACCTTTACACTTACATTGGTTCTAAACAAACCCAAACAACCAATAGAAGCGGAATGGGAAAGGGGAGTTAAGTTCTAAACTCCTTTTTTTAATTATCTAATCTTATGGGAAAACAAAAAAGTGCGATAAAAGTCCCAGCCCAGTACAGTCTAAAAAAATTGAATATTCTACCAAATTCTTTTTTTATCGTACAAATACAAATTCCATTTGTCTATGTGCTACTGGGAAAAATATGGGGTCTCGATTCGATTTTATTACACGGATTGGGAGTAATCGAAAAGGCCAAACTCAATAAATACGGGTATCTCTTGGAATCCTGAATATGATGCTACCAATAATTGTACTAATCCACAGATGTCTCTATCACTAGTTGAAGAAATGAAAATTCTCGTATTTGCTTTGATGATAAATGCAAAACGAAAAGAAATAGAAATAAGGAAGGATGCCCCTGAGAATTAAATTCTGCCAATTGTCCCGCTTTTACAAAAAATGGAGAGATTAATTGATTGATTTTTTTTATTGGATTTGGATCTGTCGGGACTGACGGGGCTCGAACCCGCAGCTTCCGCCTTGACAGGGCGGTGCTCTGACCAATTGAACTACAATCCCGGGGAAATAAAATAAAGTGAAGTGTACAGCATCTATATT